AAAGCCTTGGTGAGAGCACTCCTTTAAAGCTGCAATTTAATGTTGTTATATCAACTACAAGGCCTAATGGTTTATAAGAGGATAATAAAAGAAGTGACAGTGCATATCAGTGTAATCAAAATAGGATAAATCGATATATTATTCCGGCTTAAGGTTTGGGGGTTGGATAGAATAAAATTAAAAGTAATATTGAAATAATAAAATAAATTAATCAGGCTGCCCGTGATTAATAGGGATACAAGCACAAGTATTTGTTTAGACGCTAGATCTGCAATAATTAACCACTTGGGGATAAACCCCAAAAATGGGGGGAGTCCTCCTAGGCTAAATAAAGTAAGCATAATTATTATAAATAAAAAAGAGTTTATTGAGGTCATGGAATTGGAGACTTTATTTATAGTAATATTGTTTTTTATTAGGAGAGAGATTACACCAAATGAAATAACAATGTAAGTTATGAAGTAAACCAAGAATAAGTTAGAGGAGCATTGAATAGTGGATAGGATTCATCCTATATGGCCAATGGATGAGTAGGCAAGAAGAGGACGTATTTGGGATTGATTTAACCCCCCTAATCCCCCAACAATTGCTCTGAGGCCTGCAATAATAAAAATTATAAAATAAAAATTACGGGGCATAATGAAAGTAACCATAATTAATGGGCTTACTTTTTGTCATGTGGCTAAAATTAAGCAATGTCCTCAGGAAATACTTGATATAACATGGGGGAGCCATTGATGGCAGGGGGCGGCGCCTAACTTAAGAATTATGCTAGTAAAAAAAATTATTGGGATAAAGAAGTGAAATCTTTCAACAGAAGAAGAGTTGGTGGCTATGATACCAGCAGTCAACATTAGCCCGCTACCTATTGCCTGAACAATGAAATATTTAACACCGGCTTCAGTTTCTTGCATGCGGTGAGAGGATGCGATTAAGGGAATAAAAGAAAGTAAATTTAATTCTATTCCTGTTCATAAGTAAAGTCAGTTTGTTCTTGAAAGAGAAATTAGTGTTCCTATAAATAGAGTTAAGGTAAATAATAAAGATGATGGGGTCATAGGTTTATGAGAAGAGTTGAACTTCTCAGGGATTAAGTTAGAAGCTTTTACCTGCACCTGCGTAAACCATTTTCATTCAAGGGACCCTTCTTTTCATTCATGAAAGAGGCCAAGGGCTAGAACAATACTAAATGCGAGAATAGAAAGTTTTGTTTTTAGGGATAAAAGTATTATGGATGGGACTGGCATTAATAATGCAATCTCAATATCAAATACAAGAAATAATACGGCTAAAATAAAGAATCGTAAGGAAAAGGGAATACGAGCTGAAGAATGGGGGTCGAAGCCACACTCGAAAGGAGTGCTTTTTTCAAAATTGGGGGCTGACGCTTTATTTACCAGGAAAGTTAGAAAAAAAATAATAATCGGGAGTAAAGATGCAATGAATATAGATAAAAGGATAATTATCATTTCTCTAGGGAGATTAAACTTATCCTGTTAATGAAGTAAAAATTCATTGCTGTTGCAAGCTTCTAGAGAGAAGTAGATGTTGGAGGAGGGGCCTCATATTTAACGTCATCAAAGTTATCCGTTCATCCGGCGCAACATCACATAGTTAAAGCGGTTCCAATTATGATGGATATAAGAGTTATAGGAAGAAATTGCTTTCATGTTAGGCTTATTAATTTGTCGTATCGTATACGAGGATAGGCCCCCCGAGCTCAGATAAAAATAACTCTGATCGAAGATAAGCCAACAATTATAAATATGTCTCTTATTAAGTTTATTGGCGAAACCATAAAAAATAGAACACATGTGATTATCCTTATAGCAATAATATTTATATATTCTGCTATAAAGATTAATGCAAAGGTGCCTGAACTGTATTCTGTATTAAACCCTGATACTAGCTCAGACTCTCCTTCAGCTAAATCGAAGGGGGTTCGGTTAGTTTCTGCTAAAGATGTGATTAATCATGTGATAAATAAAGGTCAGGCCATAAATAAAAATATGATTGAATAAGATGTGGAAAAAAAATTTAGGCTAATAGATGAAAATATAATTATAGGTGTTAAGAGGACTAGGGCTATTCTTACTTCGTATGAAATAGTTTGAGCGATTCTACGGAGAGCTCCTAATAAAGCGTATTTTCTGTTTGAGGCTCAACCTGAAAATAGAGTTGTATAGACGTTAATTCTTGAAATTGCGAGGAATAACATAATCCCCCATTTAAGAATAAAAGGAGAGCTAAAATAAGGGTACAAAAGTCATAAAGATAAAGCTAAAAATAAGGCAAGCATTGGTGCAGCAATAAATGGTAAGGCGTTGGCAGTGTTAGGAATATTAAGCTCTTTTGTAAATAATTTTAAGGCATCGGCGATAGGCTGGGGGATGCCCATAACACTTACTTTGTTAGGCCCTTTCCGTAATTGGATATAACCTAATAACTTTCGTTCTAACAAAGTAAAAAATGCTATTGCAAGTAAGGCGGATAGAAAGATAGAGACTGTTGAAATAATAAATTTGATTAACATTATTCTAGGGTAATAAACCTTAATTAGAGCTTAAATCTAACACATAAATCTGCCACTAGAACGGGCTGTAGTAAAATATACATGGTTTGATTGCAATTCAAATGCCTTTGAGGTTAGGCTATACAGCCGTTAGCTAAGTAACATGGTGGGGGTAGCCACCAAATAATGACTTTCAAAATCACCTGTAGAATGTTACAAGAAAAATGAGTAGGGGTTATTCCTGTGTATTGGTCCTAAACCAATTGCATATCTCTGCCAACTCATTAATATAAAGTTAATTATTTAGATGTGATCTATAAATTCAGGTCCTTTCGTACTATGATTTAATATAACAAATAATAAGGATAGAATCTAACCTGGCTTACGCCGGTCTGAACTCAGCTCATGTAGTGGATTAATGGTTGAACAAACCAACTCTATTAGGCGGCTGCGCCTAATGGTTACACTAAGCCAACATCGAGGTGCCAATCCCTACTGTCAATGTGGTCTCTCTAGTAGGATTAGCCTGTTATCCCTAAGGTAGCTTGAAATTCTATTACATTGAAGGGTAAGAGTTGTATATAGGCGAAAAAGAGGTTGTATTGTCTTTTGGTTGTCCCAACCAAATTAATGATAAGTCTTATTACTTTTATTAATAAAGCTCTATAGGGTCTTCTTGTCCTTTATTATAATTCAGGAGTCTTCACCTGAAAATCAGTTTAAATTGAATCCCACTGAGACAGCTTTATTCTTGTGTGTCCTTTCATACTAGCCTCCAATTAAAAGGCAAATGATTATGCTACCTTTGCACGGTCAGGGTACCGCGGCCGTTGAAAATTTATTCACTGGGCAGGATGGACCTATTATATATTCAATAGGCGGTGTTTTTGTTAAACAGGCTAAATAAATGTTTGCCGAGTTCCTTAGTGGGAGTTAGAAGTTACAGTGATTGAAAATTTTAAGTTAAATAAAAAATATGAAGGGGGCTATTACTAGTTATAACATTATAGAAAATTTATTAAATGTAAATATTACCTTTAGTCATTCAAAATAAGTAGTATTAAGTGTAAACTATAATTGATTTTGTAACAAATTATAAATGGCTAGTCTTAAGCCTATAATAATAACAAGAATGGAAGGTAATAGAAGAAACATTAAAGCTTTGCCTTTAATGTCTTAATAGCAATTTGCTTTTTTGACTAAGATCAAAAATTAAGGTAACCAGCTATCAGTCTTCGCGGGGGTATGTAGCCTCTGAAACTATATCTTAATATAATATTGCAACATCATATTATGGGTATCGAGTTAGTATAATTTCAGCTCGAGAAACTTTCGGGGGACGGCATAAAGAACTAAGCTTGTTATACCATGATGCAAAAGGTACGGGTATACTGCTTTTTTCTAAAGTATATATTTTACAATTCAAAAAAAATGTTGTTACTACTACTTAAATATGCATGTAAAAGAAGATTATGAAAAAAAATTTCAAGGCAAGAAAATATCTATTCCCCCATTGTAAGTGGGATGCATTGAATTTCATGCTCTACCTTGAAGGCACAACTTCAGTTACGCCTACTTTGTTACGACTTATCTCTCCTTTCGGTGAGAGTGACGGGCGATGTGTGCACACTATAGATTGCGAATTCAGCAAAACATACTATTTTTTGCTTACTGCTAAGTCCATATTACACCATAACGTAAAATAAGGTGACCTGTTCTGTGGTTAATGTAATCCATCTAAGCTTGTTTATAGGCTGCACGTTGACCTGACGTGAAAGGGGGAAACTAATTAGCTAGAGATTTTAAAATAATACTAGCTTACGACGGCGGTATACAGGCTGATGAGACAAAAACAAGAAGGGTTTAACGTGGGTTAGCGAATTAAATGACAGATTCCCCTAGAAGCATAAAGTGCCGCCAATTTCTTTGAGTTTTAAACATGTGTTCGTAGTGCTCGGAGCAGTGTTTAGGGAATAAGATAAAAGGGTATCTAATCCTTGTTTTGGTTTATTCTTTCATTTAGTGAAGGTTGATAATTATTAAATAAAGAACGATCGACGTATTATACCACTTTAACGAGTAATTTTTATCAGGATGCTCTCCGAAAAAATTTTTGATTTGTGCTTATCGTTTAACCGCGACAGCTGGCACGAATTTAGTCAGCACTATAAGGCAATATCTGGGGCATAAGTTTAATATTGGGCAAGATTCTTTACTGCAGGCGTGAAGTTGGTTACTAGTGTCCTTATCCAAGAAATAGATCTTTAAGAGGGGGAAAGAGTGGTTGCACGGGGTACTGGAGCGTTGCATGTATCATATTTTGCCTTAATCAAAAAACAGCAAGAATCAAACTATTATCATATAATAATAAATGATGGGCTTAGTATAATGAGAATAATAGGAGCAATATGTCCTATAATAATTAATAGGTTACGGGGGAGAATTACTAATGAGGGGTTGTGTAGAGTATTTAGGGATCCGTGATTTAACCTTACATAAAGGATTAGAGAGTATCCTGCTGCAACAAACCTTATTAACCCCAATGGCGCGAGTGCTAATTTTGTTGTAATTGCTGCGGAAGAAATAAGTATAATCTCTGCCATTAGGTTGAATGAGGGGGGGGCTGCTATATTAGCGGCGCATATAACAAACCATAGCATAGATATTGACGGAATTGCAATATTAAGTCCTTTATTTATTAATAAGCTGCGGGAGTTTGATGCAGAATAACATATGTCTGCAGCGGCGAATAGCGCCGACCTTAGAAGGCCATGGGAGATTATTATTGCGATAGCCCCTCAAAGCCCCCACTGGATATTAGCTAGAATACCTGCAATGACAAGGCTTATATGCCCTACAGAGGAGTATGCAATGAGGGATTTAATATCTTGTTGGCGGACACAGATTAGGCTGGTGACTATCCCCCCCCAAAGCGAGAGGCCCAATAGAAATATTTTTAATGACACTGTAATAGGCGGGGTTATATAGATAACACGCAGTATTCCATACCCGCCTAGCTTCAGTAGCACTGCGGCAAGAATCATAGAGCCTGCAACAGGTGCTTCTACATGAGCTTTAGGGAGTCATAAATGAAAAGTAAATAAAGGAAGTTTAACAAGGAATGCGAGATTTATAGCAAATCAGATGAGAGAAGAATAACGGGGGAAAGAATAAAGAGAGAACCTAAGGTGGTAAGAAAATCATTGGGATGAATGAATAGCAATTCCAGCGAGAAGAGGTAGGCTGGCAGAAATAGTGTATAGTATTAAATATATTCTAGCATGTAGACGTTCAGGCTGGTACCCTCATTTTATAATTACTAATAAGGTAGGAATCAATGATGCCTCGAAAAGAATATAGAAGGAAAACATGTGAGATGCGGAAAAAGCGAGAAGTAAAATGATGGTTAGAATAATAATATTAAAGAGGAAAAAGCGGGCGGAGAGGGAATTTTTTTTAATATTTTGACTAGCAGCAATAATTAAAGGAGTGATTCATATAGTTAATATAATTAATACAGCAGATATGGCATCGATGTGGATTATAGGGCTTAGGTTGATAGGGATGGAGTTACAGTATATATAAAGTATTGTTGGTAAGATTAAACTTCTTGTGTATAGTATTACATTATTTCATTTAAATCTGGTGAGTGGTAGGAGGAGTAAGGGGAATAGAATGGTTAGCATTTGTTTAGAGAAAGACTGTAAAGATGGTCATTACCGTATGAACGGCTTATTGCTGTTATGCATGCGAGGCCAAGGCTGGCTTCACATGCACCAAAGGTGAGAATAATAACAATGAATAGAAGTCATGTTGCGTTAGTTAAAACAATAATTATAAATATAAGACTTAAAATTATGGCTTCCAGGGCTAATAAAACTATTAAAAGATGATGGCGCTGAAGAACAACACAGGTTAAGGTGATGAGAACCATAATAGGAGTGATAGTAGTTATTCATGTTGTCATTGTATATAGAATGTTATTCTTTTTCTGGTTTACAAGACCAGCGCGTCAGTAGTATTAGCTTTATATACGGCAAATGAAGATAAATGGTTAAAGGCGAGTTAAGCTTAACGTTCAGATTACGGAAAGAGCCGAATTTTAGCTCCCAAAGCTAATGTTTTGTATAAACTATAATCTGTGTCTAACAATGAAATGTATTTCTTACGTGAAAAGTAAGGGTATTTGTTATACTATAAACACTTGTGCATGAGGATATTAAATCATTTTTACAGCTTCAATGTAATGCTTTAACTTAAGCTACTCAGGCAGAAAATAAATATAATTCATAGTATAGATAATGCTATACAGGCAATGAATGCTATGATTGGGTTGTTTTGGAGTTTTATTAAAGAGGAAGAATTGAAGACTATTTGTTGAAAAATCAATGTTGGGATAAGGGATCAACCTTGGTCATGTTCTTTTAATTGAAATAGGGGAAGTTCTATGCATAAGGGAGGTGTGACATGCGTTGATAAAGGGCTAAGGAATCACATATAGCAGTGGGATTGAGTAAAGAATGAAGGGATTGGTAATTTATGCTGTGTTCTAAAGACTCCTACACATACACCAATAATAATTATAACAGGAGCTCCAAGTTTTAAAGGGGATGAGAAATTAGGCTCGAGGCATGGAACACAGAAAAGTCAATTTACTGTTGCTCCCCCTGTTACAGCCATAAAAGTAAGAGGAATAATTCTTAATACTTGTTTTATGTTTTCTGAAGAGTATTGGGCTGAGGGCCTGTATGAGGGGACAAATAGGACATAAAGGGCAAATCGAGTCGAATATGCAGTAGTAAGAATAGTAGCGGTAATAAATATTAGTATAATTATGATGGATTTCTCTTTACTTAATATAGAGGTTGTTTCAATGATTAGGTCTTTTGAATAAAACCCTGCTAGATAAGGGGCCCCACATAAGGCTAAATTAGCAATTGAGATTGCGGTAGAGGTTGAGGGAAGCTGAGAGGCGGTATTGCCTATTAAACGAAGATCTTGATTATGGTGATGAATATCAATTATATTACCTGCACAGATAAACAATAATGCTTTAAATAGGGCATGGGTGATTAAATGAAAAAAGGCAATGTCGGGCAGTCCTAATCTTAAGGTAAATATCATTACCGCTACTTGCCTTAAGGTAGATAGTGCAATGATTTTTTTTATATCACATTCTGCTATGGCTCTGGCGCCTGCTATTAATATAGTTAAAGTCGAGATAAATAGAAGTGATGGGCGAAATCAGGCTCATGAGTCTATTAGTGGGAAAAATCGGTATAAAAGGTAAACTCCCGCAGTGACTAGAGTGGATGAGTGAACAAGGGCACTGACGGGGGTAGGGGCGGCTATAGCTGCAGGCAATCATCTTGAAAAAGGTATTTGGGCACTTTTTGTTATTGCGGCAATCAAAATGAGTATGGGGGTTCAGGGGATTATATTATCATATCATACGTTGGTGATTAACCAATGTCCTTCATTTAATATGAATGCGATCGAGATCAGAAGCATAACATCACCAATACGGTTAGTTATGGCGGTGATTATCCCTGCACCTAGTCTCTTTGGGTTGTTGTAGTAAATAACTAGAACGAAAGAGGTGATACCTAGTCCATCCCACCCCAGAAGTAGAATTATTGTATGTGGAAATAAGATTAGGAACATTATTGATAAAACAAATAGTATAACAAGAATAATAAATCGATCACTGAATTTATCCTGGGCTATATAAGTTTTTGCGAATTGTATTACTCTTGAGGCAATAAGAAGTACTGTTGATATAAATAAGACACTTGGAGTGTCGAGGAGGATAGGGATTGAAATAGAAGAAGAAGATAAATTAATAATTTCTCATTCAATAATAAGAGATTCGCAGTGAAAATTAATTAATAATGTGATGATAGAAAAGCATATAGTTAGGCATATAGTAATTTGTATTATAATGTAGACCATGGTAGATATCACATTATTGGGGAATCTATGGTGCCACAAACCATTATTTTAGTTAAACTATATCTACAGATTGGACAATAAAAAATGTCGTAATTTGGGCCGAAACCAAATGTATACAATCCAATAACTATGTATGGTCATCGGCATAAAGTCTTAGTAGAAGACAGAAAATATATCTTTGAATTAAGCAGATGCCTATTTCGAATATAATATACCCTATCTGAATTATAAAGAGAATGCATAGGCCTAGCAAGGTAGATGTTACAGATGCGGCGCAATAAGTGCCAATTAATGTCAGAACAATGTGGCCCGCACTTATGTTGGCCGCGAGCCGGAAAGAGAGGGTAAGAGGTCGAACTCTGATGCTAATCGTTTCAATTAAAACTAGAAAAGGGTTTAATCAGTGAGGTGCGCCGCCGGGCAATAGACTTGCAATCCAACTAGTTGGGTTAAACACAATAGCTGATATAATTAGTGCGAGTCATAATGGTAAACCAAATCTTAAGGTAAATAAAAGATGTCTAGAAAATCTAAATACAGCAGGGAGAAGCCCAATTAAGTTAGTGTTAATAATGATAATAAATAACCTTACAATTATTAGGTTGAACCCCTTTATGTGAAGACCACGAGTTCGCGATCCTTGATCATTTATGATTTTTATGATGGAATTAAAGATAATTGAAATGTTTGATGGTGTTAGTCAGAAGGATAGAGCGAAAATAAAGATTGAGGCACTAACCATTAATCAGAATAATAAAGGGGATAAATAATTATTAATTAAATTAACTCCTGGGTCAAAAGATGAAAAAATGTCTAATATCATCAAGACTTGGTGAGTAACCATTTAAGACTTTGAAGGTCTTTAGTTTAATTAACTTAAAGTCTTATTATTCATAAATGTTATCTCATACTTGAGCAGACAAAGGAATTGAGACATGGAAAATAAAATACAACAATGTAAAGATTTGTCCTAGTAGTTCATACGGCGCTTCCACAGGGCGACCACCAATTCATGTTAGAAGAATTGTGTCGGCAGCTAGAAGTCAAAACATAAATTGTCTTAAAGGATAGAATGTAAGACCTCGGGCCTTATGATGAGCTATGAGAGGTAAAGTAAATAAAACTAAAATGGCGGTGAACATAGCAACTACGCCTCCTAGCTTATTGGGGATAGATCGTAGAATAGCATAGGCCCATAAAAAGTATCATTCGGGCTTAATATGGATAGGGGTGACTAATGGGTTGGCGGGGATAAAATTTTCAGCGTCTCCCAGAATGTTAGGAAAAAATAAAGCGATAAAAGTTAAAGATATTAATAATAAGATGAATCCAACAATATCTTTGAATGAATAGTACATATGGAATGGGACCATATTTATTGAAGATTTAATTCCTAGGGGGTTATTAGATCCTGTTTGGTGGAGAAATAAGAGGTGTAATATAGAAAGGGCAGCGATAGCAAAGGGTATTAAAAAATGTAGTGCAAAAAATCGATTTAATGTAGCGTTATCTACTGCAAACCCCCCTCATACTCATTCCACCAGTATTGTGCCAATATATGGAATGGCAGAAAGAAGATTGGTAATTACTGTTGCCCCTCAAAATCTTATTTGACCCCATGGAAGAACATAACCAACAAATGCTGTAGCTATTACTAAAATAACTAGAATAACTCCAATATTTCAAGTTTCTATGTATGTGTAAGAGCCATAATAAATGCCGCGCGCGATATGGAGATAAATACAGATAAAGAATCATGAGGCACCATTAGCATGGATATAGCGGAGAATTCATCCATAGTTAACATCTCGTATAATATGGGCAACTGATGAAAAGGCAAGATCAGTGTGGGGGGAGTAGTGTATTGATAAGACAAGCCCTGTGATGATTTGAATGATTAAGCAAACGCCTAATATAGAGCCAAAGTTTCATCAAATAGATAAATTTGCAGGGGCGGGGAGGTCAACAAGTGCGTGATTCGCAATTTTAATGCCTGGGTGAGATTTTCGAATAGGACTAAACATAGATGAGCAATTAATGAAAAGGCCGTAAAGGTCCTTCATCTGCACGTGAAGTCTTAACCACTATAATAAGAGCAAGAAATAAAATCAAGGCTATAAAAATTGGTAGCATTAGATTATTAGAATAAATTTGACTTGGGTTAGAGGGCTGGGGTAGTCAGGAGACGGATAATATCGCCCATATGATGGCTGTAATAATAAGAGAAAAAGATGGGACCATAAATCATGCTCAACTAGTAATGTACTGGTTAGGCTGAAGGGCTGCAAAATAAGCAAATATTACTAGTATCCCTCCTACATAGATGATAAATGTAATTAGGCCAAATCAGCCTGTTGATATGACCCCTATAGCAATGGCGATTGATAAGGATACCAGAATAATAAGGATGCCTAAGTTAATCGGGGAAACTGATATTATACATGAAATAAATAAGGTGATAATAATACTGTTAATTATTAATAAGGTCATAGAACGTTCTTATAGTAAGAGGGTGTCTTCTTTAGACTTCAAAGGTCTATGTGCATAATACACTATACTATAATGAGCCTCATCAGTAAATACATAAATACAAGAAAATTCATACGACGTCGACAAAGTGTCAATATCATGCGGCTGCTTCAAACCCAAAGTGATGGTTCGTACTGAAATGGTGAAGGACTACTCGAATTAGGCATACAAGTAAAAATGTACTTCCTACGATAACATGAAACCCATGGAATCCTGTGGCGACATAAAATGTTGAGCCGTATACTCTATCGGCAATTGTAAAAGGTGCCTCGATATACTCAGCAAGTTGAAGTAAAGTAAAATACCCTCCTAGTATTACTGTTATAACTAGTGCTTGAATAGATTGAGGGCGAGACCCTTCTATTAAGCTATGGTGGGCTCAGGTTACAGTTACTCCGGACGCTAAGAGCACAGCTGTGTTTAAAAGAGGGACTCTGAATGGGTTAATTGGGGTGACCCCTGTTGGAGGCCATCTGCATCCTAGTTCGGGGGTAGGGGCAAGCCTTCTATGAAAAAATGCTCAAAAGAATGCAAAGAAGAATAAGACCTCAGAGGCAATAAATAAAATTATCCCTCATCGAAGTCCTTTGGTTACGTATGAAGTATGATGTCCTAAAAACAAGCCTTCTCGAATAACGTCACGTCATCATTGAATTATTGTTAGTCCAATAATTAAAAGGCCTAGGACCATACATGTTATCCCGTATCCATGGAATCATGCTGTAAGGCCGACTGTTAATGAAAAGGCTCCTAAAGATCCAGTGATAGGTCAGGGGCTAAACTCTACAAGGTGGAATGGTTGACGTACCATTGCATTAAATGTTATTACGTTACATAATTGCTAGAACGCGCTCGGGAAAGCTACTTATACTTGACAAGTATATATTATTAATTAACTAGTGTTCTGATAAAAGGGGGAGGATCCATTTTCGGGGTATGAGCCCAATAGCTTAATGTTAGCTTATTTTATCATCAGTGCCATGAAGAACTTAATGAGGAGGAGTGGGGAGAGCGGGGAAGAGATGGAAAATAAGGTATAAATTGTCATCATAAGATGGTTATAAGGCTTATTAAGGCTATAACTAAAATAATGGGGGTTAATACTCAGTTTATGGGAGATAGATGGGGCATTCGGGTGATGAAGGTATCAGAAATGTATTAACAGCATTTATTTTTCACTCGGAGATAAAATATTAGAGTTGTTATTAAAGGGATGAATTTCCGTGATCGGTTTTACAGACCGATGCCTTTGCCTCGGCCACTTTAACTTGTTTTATAGTAATTTAGGTTAAATTTAAAAATGAGACGTATATAAGAGCTAGTAGAAAATAAAAATAGAGAATATACAAGGACGAAATTTATATTTGTTACAAAATATTAAATGTAATAAAATTTAAAGCCAAAACAAGAGGGCGGAAGCGGTGCTGTGTGAAAAATTGGGGGGAAAACAAGGTTTTCGAAGAATGCTCTATGAAATAAGATGGATGCAGGTAAAAAATAGGCGTCAGTGAGGGTTCTTCGAGAAATAGATTGATTTTTCGGAAAATTTTTGTAAGACGGATGGCCTTTTTATACCATTTTATCATTTAGCCTGGAATCCGGCATAACTAAGGATTATTGATGTTATAGAACGTCAAGCGAAGAATTAAGGCGAATAATTACTTATTTTCCATAAAAGTTAGTTTGTAAAGATGAGAATATACAAGGACGAAATTTGTATTTGCTACAAAATATTAAATGTAATAAAATTTAAAGCCAAAACAAGAGGGCGGAAGCGGTGCCGTGTGAAAAATTGAGGGGAAAACAAGGTTTTCGAAGAATGCTCTATGAAATAAGATGGATGCAGGCAAAAAATAGGCGTCAGTGAGAGTCCTTCGAGAAATAGATTGATTTTTCGGAAAATTTTTGTAAGACGGATGGCCTTTTTTAGGCCATTTTATCGTTTAGCCTGGAATCCGGCATAACTAGGGATTATTGATGTTATAGTAACGTCAAGCGAAGAATTAAAGTGAATAATTTACTTATTTTCCATAAAAGTTAGTTTATAAGCATGAGAAAAATAAACAGGGATGGGCAAGAAATAGAGCTTTTTGAAGTTGATTCAAAAATTAAGCCAGAAAATGAATAAATGTTGATTTTGAAAATGAGGCGGTATTGACGGATTGACTTAATTTTTAGGTAGTTATAGATTAAAGAATTATAATGAAAAATTAAAATATAGCTAAAAATTTTAATAGAGTGAAATCTTTTGCTGAAAAACTAGAAAAATATGCCAAATCTGGGTCCTCGAAAAAACTTTTCGGACGAACCCCTCTTTTCTAAGGGCAGTTCGTCCAAAAGTGCCTTATTATATATATATATTATTATATATATGGGTCTCATTTAATATATGCTGACGTGTTTTATTACCCTTACCGGCGCCGACCTCGGCGAAGGGCGCCAGTTTATGAGCGCCACCCCCAGCCGTTTGGTCGTATGCGCCGGGGAATAGAGTTGATTAAATTAAAATAACAAGTCCATAGGTCAGATATAATTATATAAGTATAATATTATACTGTCATTTCAAGAAAAAAATTTTTAATATCCTGGAGATTATCTCTATTAATAATGGTAAAGTATAATAAAATATATATATAATATTGAATATATATTAATTAAATTTATAATTCTATATTTGTACATTTACTATATAATATATATTAATATATATATATATATATATATGTATATATATATATGTGTATATGAATATATAAAAAAAAAAAAAAGATAATAACTGTTTCAGAGGAGTTATGGAAGTCTAGTGGAAGAAGATCTTGTCATTCTAATGAAGAGGCTTGGTGACTCGCAGAAATTGTTCTGCGTTGACTTGTAAGAGCTTCTCAAATAATAAAGATAAACAACAGAAGTGCTACAAAAGAGATCATAGAGCCTATAGATGAAATAACATTTCATTTTATTATTGCATCTGGATAGTCTGAATAACGGCGTGGCATGCCTCTTAATCCTAAGAAATGTTGAGGGAAAAATGTTGCATTTACTCCAATGAATATAATAGCGAAGTGTGTTTTAGTTCATCGCGCATGAAGAGTGAGCCCTGTAAATAAGGGGAATCAGTGTGCAAATCCACCAAAGATCGCAAATACTGCTCCTATAGATAAAACATAGTGGAAATGGGCAACAACATAGTAAGTATCATGAAGAATAATATCAATTGAAGAGTTTGCAAGAACAATTCCTGTTAATCCTCCAGTAGTAAAAAGAAAAATAAATCCTAAAGCTCATAACATAGGAGCTTCATATTTAACACGCCTTCCGTAAATAGTAGCTAGCCACCTGAATACTTTAATTCCTGTTGGAACTGCAATAATTATTGTGGCGGCAGTAAAGTAGGCACGAGTGTCCACATCTATCCCTACAGTGAACATGTGGTGGGCTCAAACAATAAACCCTAAGATCCCGATGCCAAGCATAGCGTAAATTATACCTAGAGTACCAAAGGCTTCTATTTTGTTCGAGTAATGGGTGACAATGTGAGATACTATCCCAAATCCTGGGAGAATTAAAATATAGACTTCTGGATGACCGAAGAATCAAAATAGATGTTGATAAAGGATTGGGTCTCCCAAAAAAAAAAAAAAAAATCATGCTTAGGTTTCTAATCTTCCCGCTTGGAAGGCGGTTGTACTTAATATACTAGCAGGATTAGCTGGAATAATATCTTATGAGGGTTTACCATGTTTTTACCAAAAAGTGAGGTGTGGAAGGAAAGATAATAGTTTATTGATTAAACGTGTTTACTCAATTAATAAACCTTTCGGTGTTAATAGATTCGATTGCAATAGGTATAAATCTGTGATTTGCTCCACAAATTTCTGAGCATTGACCATAGAAGATTCCAGGCCGTTGAAGAACAAATCTGAGTTGGTTGAGACGACCAGGGATGGCATCAGCCTTTACTCCTAAGGCGGGGACTGTTCATGAGTGAATAACATCTGCAGCCGACACAAGAAGTCGTACTTCAATGTTTATGGGGAGGACAATACGGTTGTCTACTTCAAGAAGGCGAAATTGTCCTTCTTGAAGGTCGTTTCTGTTAACTATATAAGAGTCAAATTCAATATTGCAAAAGTCGGTATATTCATATCTTCAGTATCATTGATGCCCGATGGCTTTAAGGGTTAGACCTGGTTCTACAATTTCATCTGTCAAATAAAGCAGTTGAAGAGACGGTAGTGCAAGAAATAACAGAATAAATGCCGGCAAAACAGTTCAAATAGCCTCTACTGCTTGGGCTTCGTAAATATTACGGCAAGTATACTTATTAATTATAAGAGAAGCTATTGCATAGGATACAAAAGTGAGCACTATAATAATTACTAATATGGCATGGTCATGGAATGCAATCAGTATGGTTATAATGGGTGTGGCAGCATCTTGGAAGGAAAGTTGTCTTCAGTAAGACATTTAAGTGGGCTAAAAAGCTGAGGTTTATGTAACAGATAAATGCCGAAATTGGCTTCCACTTAAAGGTGTGGTGATAATAACTGTTTCAGAGGAGTTATGGAAGTCTAGTGGAAGAAGATCTTGTCATTCTAATGAAGAGGCTTGGTGACTCGCAGAAATTGTTCTGCGTTGACTTGTAAGAGCTTCTCAAATAATAAAGATAAACAACAGAAGTGCTACAAAAGAGATCATAGAGCCTATAGATGAAATAACATTTCATTTTATTATTGCATCTGGATAGTCTGAATAACGGCGTGGCATGCCTCTTAATCCTAAGAAATGTTGAGGGAAAAATGTTGCATTTACTCCAATGAATATAATAGCGAAGTGTGTTTTAGTTCATCGCGCATGAAGAGTGAGCCCTGTAAATAAGGGGAATCAGTGTGCAAATCCACCAAAGATCGCAAATACTGCTCCTATAGATAAAACATAGTGGAAATGGGCAACAACATAGTAAGTATCATGAAGAATAATATCAATTGAAGAGTTTGCAAGAACAATTCCTGTTAATCCTCCAGTAGTAAAAAGAAAAATAAATCCTAAAGCTCATAACATAGGAGCTTCATATTTAACACGCCTTCCGTAAATAGTAGCTAGCCACCTGAATACTTTAATTCCTGTTGGAACTGCAATAATTATTGTGGCGGCAGTAAAGTAGGCACGAGTGTCCACATCTATCCCTACAGTGAACATGTGGTGGGCTCAAACAATAAACCCTAAGATCCCGATGCCAAGCATAGCGTAAATTATACCTAGAGTACCAAAGGCTTCTATTTTGTTCGAGTAATGGGTGACAATGTGAGATACTATCCCAAATCCTGGGAGAATTAAAATATAGACTTCTGGATGACCGAAGAATCAAAATAGATGTTGATAAAGGATTGGGTCTCCCCCTCCAGCGGGATCAAAAAAGGCTGTGTTTAAGTTTCGATCTGTTAAGAGTATTGTGATTGCCCCAGCTAAGACGGGCAGTCTGAGAAGTAACAAAATGGCTGTTACTATTACGGACCACACAAATAGAGAGACTCGTTCTAATCGAAGTCCTTTAGAACGTATATTAATAACAGTGGTGATAAAATTTAATGCTCCTATGATCGATGAAACCCCTGCTAGATGAAGAGAGAAAATCGCTAGGTCCACTGAGGGACCTGCATGTGCGATGTTTCTTGAAAGGGGGGGGTATACTGTTCATCCTGTACCAACCCCCTTTTCCACTGCTGCACTTGATAATAATAAGGTAAGAGAAGGAGGAAGTAATCAAAACCTTATGTTATTTAATCGCGGGAATGCTATATCAGGCGCTCCTAGTATAAGAGGCACTAATCAATTACCAAATCCACCGATCATGACTGGCATGACTAGAAAAAAAATTATTAAGAATGCATGAGCTGTAACAATAGTATTATATAATTGGTCTCTTCCAAGCAATGAGCCGGGCTGGCCTAACTCTGCTCGAATAAGTAGACTTATGGATGTACCAAGAAGGCCGGATCATATACCGAAAATGAAGTAGAGAGTACCGATATCTTTGTGGTTAGTAGAAAAAAATCAACGCAT